AATCCCGCTGTAAACCAAGCTATTATTGCGAAAATTGGTGAATACAACCAAGTATCATTAAGAATTTCATCTTTTGACCAAAAACAAGCAAGAGGCGGAATACCACAAAGAGAAAGTGTACCTAATAAAAAAGCGGTTTTGGTAATTGGGACATGTTTTGTTAAACCCCCCATATAAACCATATTCTGACTTTTATTTGGAGAATATCCAACAAGAGTTTCCATTGAATGAATAACGGATCCAGATCCTAAAAATAATAATGCTTTTGAATAAGCATGAGTAATCAAATGAAATAAAGCACTTCGATAAGACCCCATACCTAGAGCTAACATCATATAACCCAATTGAGACATTGTGGAATAGGCTAAACCTCTCTTAATGTCTTTTTGAGCAAGGGCAAAAGTAGCCCCGAATAATATTGTTATTATTCCTACCAAAGAGATGAAATTCATTATGTGAGGGATGACTATGAAAAGAGGAATAAGCCGAGCTACAAGAAAAATGCCCGCAGCTACCATAGTAGCAGCATGTATAAGAGCCGAAATAGGAGTAGGCCCCTCCATGGCATCCGGTAACCATACATGAAGGGGAAATTGTGCAGATTTAGCAACCGCACCGGCAAATAATAGAACGGCACAGAAAGTAACAAATAAAAAATTGACTTCATTATGATTATTAGAAATCAAGTTATTGAATATTTTGAATAAATCTCGAAATTCGAAACTCCCTGTTATCCAATAAAAACCTAAAATTCCTAATAATAAACCAAAATCCCCAACACGATTTGTTACAAATGCCTTTTGGCAAGCATTTGCAGCAACAGGCCGTGTGAACCAAAACCCTATTAATAGATATGAACACATTCCTACCAATTCCCAAAAAATATAAATTTGTATCAAATTAGAACTAGTAACTAATCCTAACATAGAAGTACTGAAAAAACTCATATAAGCGAAAAATCTCAAATATCCTTGATCATACGACATATAATTATCACTATAAATAAGAACGATAATTCCAATAGTAGTGATTAATATTGACATAATAGAAGTAAGCGGGTCGATCAAGTAACCGAATTCTAAAGAAAAATCATTATTGATGATCCAAGACCCTACATATTGATAGATAGAACTGCCATTTATTTGTTGAATAGACAGATTGATCGAAAAAATCATGACTATACTTAACAAAAAAACACTTTGAAAAGCCCACATACGGCGAAGACTTTTTGTTGCCGACGGAAAAAGAAGAAGTCCCGCTCCTATTAACATAGGAACTGGAAGGGGAAGGAAAGGTATTATCCACGAATATTGATATGTCTGTTCCATAAAAAAGTTTTTTTATTCTTAATTGATTGTTTCCGATTTACCGGATCTTACCCCCTTTCAATTTCAAAACAAAAGGGGTCAATAAAAAAATCAAGAGATGTACTAACTTAAAGATATTTTTCGAATTTTCTATATTATCTGGGTCTTTCCAAAATACTTTAAATATTAAAATAAAGAAGTTACAATTGGGCAAATGATATGACCAACTTGCTCATAAAAAGCGAATTTAGTTATTAACTAAGATTTTTTTTAACAAAACGTGTATCTTTTAACAGATTAATTAATTACTTTAATTACTAAATTACTAGTTTGATTCGAATTTTCAAATGGAATTTCGAAGTATTCTTTACTCAAGTTTGACCAATTTATAGAAAAAAATTAAAGTTTTCATTAGGCAATGGGTTCTTAAAGGGTTCTTAAACCCTTCGGTCTATTTTATGTAGAAAAATTTCAATTATATTTTTCTAGTAAGATTTTGTACGATTTTCGCATATATATATCTATATTTTTTTTCTCTAGATAATATATATTATCTAATTATTATTATTTAGAGATTAGAGAATAACTAGATAATGAATAGATACGTTTTGACCAATAGATGTCTTTCACATCCAACTATAACAACGAGTAACCTCTTAATTTTTAAATGGCAGTTCCAAAAAAACGTACTTCTATATCAAAAAAGCGTATTCGTAAAAATATTTGGAAAGGGAAGGGATATGGGGCAGCCTTAAAAGCGTTGTCATTAGGTAAATCTCTTTCTACCGGAAACTCAAAAAGTTTTTTTGTGCGACAAAAAAAGTCATAAAATAAAACAGTGGAATAATCCGAATAGAAAAATAGGCCCATTTCATTCTTAATAGGAAATTAACAAACCTATTGTTTGTGGCTAATCAATATGAACTAGAACTTCCTTCGCTATTAAGGATATATAGAATAAGAATTCTTCGGTTTAGGGGTTAGTAATTAGTAAATTATAAAAAGCTTTTGAAAAAAGAATAAAAACAAGATAAAAAACTTGAGCCTTTAGTTAGTAGATTTTCTTGTTTTGGAGATGGGGAGTCTTTTTTCCCCATCAACCTATTTGTCACAATTACAACGTTTTTATATATTATAATTATATATGAAGAAGGGTAAAAAAGAGATCTTTAGTTAAAATTAATACATCGTTG